TCATCTAATTAGATAGATTAGATAAATGATCTAGCAATGATGGCATTTCTATTTTGTTTACCGAATCACATGAAATTTTACCCAACTCCATATCTGGAATGTATGAAATACGTATGAACGGAGGAAGAAAGAGAATTTTCTACTTAAATTGAATTGGAATTTATTGGAATTTTCAACAGATACAAATGGAAAGAAATTGATAAAACATCCCTAGAAACAGACTTCTGCTACTTAGACTTATTAATTAAGTTATAGGATTTTGTATAGAATATAAAAACAAAAATGATTCCATTTCTACCATTATTATGATAATACATATTCCAACCTGCTTGAATACCAGAAAAATAAATGGATTGGACATTTGATCTTTTCGCTGAGATAAAGGCATAAAAATCAGAAAGAATATATAGAATTAGAATCGGTTTTTTAGCATTTAACCCCCCTTTATGTTATGGATTTCGTTGTTCAAAACAAAAAATGATTCGCAGAGAAGAGAGAGATTTTGTTTACGGATTTTTGAGTAGAATACGATTGTGAGGTGTACAAGAAAAGAAGGTTTGTATGGCTTAAACACGTGTGGAGATATCTATAATATCCGTCTTTCTTCTCTTTTATTGTTTTATTTATTGTTTTATTGTCGTTCTATGTTCTATTCGGGGCAACACAGGTTGCGCTCTACGAAAACAGAATTTAAATTTTCTATTCAATTCAAAATTCAAATTGAAGTATGATACTTTTCTGATATCTGATAATTCTATATCGGGAACATATATAAATAATATATATCCGTCTAACAATTTCTCTTAGGGGGTTTACATATACTCATAATTGTTGTTATAATTATTATTAATAATTAAAATTGAGATGTTGTTATAATTATTATTAATAATTAAAATTGAGAAGGATTTTTTGATTGAAAAAATCCATACTGAACTGATTAGTTATATATCAAGTTGTATTTTCTTATGTCATTAGGAAAACAAAATTTGGAGATTCAAATCCAAGAATCATTCATGCATTCTAAGTCAATAGTTAATGGTTCCTATTTTCATAAAGTTGAATTTTGGATTTTGCGACTGAAAATCCACATTTGATTTTTCAATAGAAAGGTAAGAGAAAGTTTTGAACATTATGAATTTTGAGATAGACTCAATCGAGAAATTGAAAGGATGAATCAAACCCAATCAAAAGGGAAGAAGGATTAGAATTTCTTTTACTTTTAGGAAAAATTAAGGAAAACAGAACTCAAGGTGCAAGTACAATAAAAAAGCAGTTCAGTAATCCGGGAAAGTTTTCATCTATTTTGTATTTGTAGCATTTTGGCGACATGGCCGAGTGGTAAGGCAGAGGACTGCAAATCCTTTTTTCCCCAGTTCAAATCCGGGTGTCGCCTGATCAACAAAAAACTAGAAATCTCTTCTTTTCTTCTGTTGATATAACCCGCCGAATGATTCCCCAGCAGAAGCAGAGAAAGCAGACTGTTGATACTTGTTTGATTCTAAACATCTGGTCTGGGGGTTTTTCAAAAAAAAAATTCAAATATCCTTGCATATTTAGGCTTAGGCTTCAAGGAAATATTCGAATGCTAGAGGGGCTATCAAGACTTCGCAATTACCTTCTACTACAAATAAAAATTTTATATTATTAATCCATTGTATAATGACTGGACCTTGGATTAGATTGGAGAGCCCGATAGGAAATCTAAATAGTTGTGGAAGGGGGCGGAAGATACTTTATTATATACGAGGAACTCACGAAAATCTCTGAGTGCTCAAGCATCCAATCAAATCAATTGAAATGAGGGTCAACAAAAAAAGAATAGGACCTATTATTCCTACATGTTCCATTAGTAACATTCCCTTGAGATGTTACTGCGGATTTTGCTTGTGTTTAATCTTTCCCGATTAGAAATCATATAGGAATTTCTTATAAAATGAGCGAATTTATTGGATTGGTTTATTAATAGTCTTCGTTCTTTTTGACTCTGCGCCATTGATTCCACTATTATTAGTGAGGAATAATGGAACAATTCCTTTATATTTATAGAGATAGGGGACATAATTCATATGGATATAGTAAGTCTTGCTTGGGCTGCTTTAATGGTAGTCTTTACTTTTTCTCTTTCACTCGTAGTGTGGGGAAGGAGTGGACTCTAGGGGTCCTACTAATTGAGTTAAGGAAGCAAACTGTATCAATATCAATTGCTTTCTAGATCGTTCTGCAACACGTTTGGAACAAAATAAAAATATCTTCATTTTGAAATTCCATTGGACTCGACTGGAGTAATGTATTATAGGAATCATCCTCTTTCAATCAAAGAGCTATTTCAACGATTCCCATGTTTGTAGTTCGAAAGGAAGAGGATCCCAGGAAATTTATTCGAACCTAATTCTTCCTAAATTTTCTATTCCAATCAACGGCCTCTTACTAGGTGATACTGAGGAGGGCCGGACCCTTTTTTTATTTGTTTCTCTCTTTACTGTTCAAAGAAGAAGTAGCTTTGTTAAGTGTATACGCACTTTGTATGAGAAAGAAAGGATATAAACATAGTGATTGTCTAACGAGATACTATGCAGAATAAGATCGTCAGGTGAGTCACATATTGTATTGCGCATTTACCGCTTTCGAATTTTTTAAATTGGATTTATACTTTATCGACTTATTTCATATCATGGTTCAGGCGTTAAAAATCAGTGAGATTTACTCTTCCTTTTCGATGCCCGTGGAACTACTGTCAATGGTTTACTCAATTACTTCTTGGGAATGTTAAAAAAGATTACTACGTGATTTTTTGAATATGCCTATATCTATCGCTTTTCCTTCATTGATTTGATTCTTTCAATAGATACCGAGATTCGGAAATCAAAAATATAGTAATTAAAACTATAAGACATAAGAGTAATTCAGATTGATCAGAACAAATAGATATAGCAAATAAATGGAATTGGATGCTATGTCAATCCCATATATGGAATTGATATTCACATATATCAAGATAATATTGTAGATTGATCTATAGATCCATATCAAATGCAGCCTCTATCTTTATTTTATTCCGGGGGGCCTACAATCTAACTAATAAATAGTATGGTAGAAAGAAATAGATGAATCTTTCTACCATACTATCTATCTATTAGAATACTGCCGATTCTAGTTCACTCATTTCATTTAAGACATGAAATTGGAATCTTTTTCATTTTATTTCGTCAATTTTGGCTAAGAACTCAGAAGTCAAGTTTCATTCAAATTAGTTAATAATTAATCGTTTTGACTGACTGTTTTTACGTAAATGATAAGTAGAAAAGCGGTAGGAACTAGAATAAATAGTGCAGTAGCAATAAATGCAAGAATATTTACTTCCATAATCTCATCGGTTTTTTACTTCGCAATAACTCGGGATTTAATCCCATAGAGATGATAAATCTTTGGCCTGTAAATTCAATGAATGAATATTACCTCTCGATGATCTTGAATCGGATCAATATCATGAATAACAATATCTGAACTATCAAATCAATTCGTCGTCGAGAATTGAATAGTATAACATAGGAAGTTCTTTTATCCATACCGCCCCAAACTTGGATTCCTGACCCAATCCAAAATTCCTTTATTTATTTATCATTTTTTATCATCTGTTCTTTTTTTCTCTCTAATCTATCTAGTTCCTTCTTGTACAATCATCTGATGAAGTCTCATCAAATAGCTCTTCCACTTCTAGTGGTCACATAGTTACAAACCCAAACAAACAATAAAAGCTAAATGTAAAAAGAAAGGAGTTTAGAACGAAACTATTTTTGACTTGGAAGACAAAGAAGTGTGATAAAGATGAGACCGTATAAAATGAATATTCATCAAATTTACTATTTTCCGATTTGTTCTTTCGTCGATGGGGCCTTAAAACAAAATGAAAAATCGGAAAAATGATTCATTCCCCTTTCTAAGAGGAGTAGGATTTTTGGTTGGTCTGTCCTTCCCCCTCCTTTCTTCGTAGATTATTAGCCCCGGGACACCTATACCAAAAGCTCAGTGTGCGATTTGCATGAAATCTATTTTTCAACTTCAAACTAGTAAGTGAGGTTCCATAAATCCGTAGCCAGAAAAATAAATTGTTTTTTTTTTATTTTTTCTGGAAAGTATTTTCTTATATTCAATTTTGTATTGGACAAGAAAGAAATTCCCTTTGTGTATGCGCGCCTCAAAAAGGTATAGTACTAGATTCCATTACATGCATCGGGGGCAATCGAAAAGGCCAGCATTTCTTGGAATACTGACTATAACGCTACCAATAATTGTACTAATCCAACCGCATATGTCTTTCTCCTACCAAAAGGAAAGAAAAAAGAAATAAGGATTTCCCCTTTGCTTTGACAATGAAATTCTGCCCCGGTCCCCTTCATAAAAAGGGAGAGATTTATTGATATATTTATTGGATCCGTCGGGACTGACGGGGCTCGAACCCGCAGCTTCCGCCTTGACAGGGCGGTGCTCTGACCAATTGAACTACAATCCCAGGGAAATACGGGATCTAGCAGAAAATTTGATTCTTTTTTATCTCCGGATCGGGTATTTCTGAAGTACAAAGGGGGTTATATCATCTCATGGCGGATTGGCGAATTATTGGGCCGAGCTGGATTTGAACCAGCGTAGACATATTGCCAACGAATTTACAGTCCGTCCCCATTAACCGCTCGGGCATCGACCCAGGAAGAATCAATTTTAGACTTATTGGTAATCCATGATCAACTTCCTTTCGTAGTACCCTACCCCCAGGGGAATTCGAATCCCCGCTGCCTCCTTGAAAGAGAGATGTCCTAAACCACTAGACGATGGGGGCCTGCTTGACCAACGGCCATCATACTATGATCATAGTATGTATAAGTTTTTGAAATTGTCAATATAATCGAATGATTCTATCCGAGGGATCTTTCCCCCTTTCAGAATTGCATAGAATTATTTTTTATTCGTCATTGATGAATTATTCATTAGAATCGCCATTAGAA